TAAATGTCCTTCAAAAGTAAGTAAATAAATCCGACACATATAAAATGCGGTTAATCCCGCCGTAGACCAAGCTATTATTGCAAAAATAGGTGAATACAACCAACTATCATTAAGGATTTCATCTTTGGACCAAAAACAAGCAAGGGGTGGAATACCGCAAAGAGAAAGTGTACCTAATAAAAAAGAATTTTTAGTAATTGGTACATGTTTTGTTAAACCTCCCATAAGTACCATGTTCTGGCTTTTTTCTGGACAATATCCAACAAGAGTTTCCATCGAATGAATAACAGATCCCGATCCTAAAAACAATAATGCTTTGGAATAAGCATGAGTAATCAAATGAAATAAAGCACTGCGATAAGACCCCATACCTAGAGCTAACATCATATAACCCAATTGAGACATTGTAGAATAGGCTAAACCCCTCTTAATGTCTTTTTGAGCAAGAGCTAAAGTAGCTCCTAAAAAAACTGTTATTATCCCTATAAAAGAGATAAAATTCATGATGTGGGGTATGACTATGAAAAGAGGCATAAGTCGAGCTACAAGAAAAATTCCTGCTGCTACCATCGTAGCAGCATGTATAAGAGCTGAAATAGGAGTCGGCCCTTCCATTGCATCAGGTAACCATACATGAAGGGGAAATTGTGCAGATTTAGCAATAGCACCGCCAAATAATAGAACAGCGCACAAAGTAACAAATAAAAAATTAACCTCATTAGTAGAAATCAAGTTATTTAATATTTGGAATAAATCGCGAAATTCGAAACTTCCTGTTACCCAATAAAACCCCAAAATGCCTAATAATAAACCAAAATCACCAACACGATTAGTTACAAACGCTTTTTGACAAGCCTTTGCTGCAACAGGTCGTGTGAACCAAAATCCTATTAATAGATACGAACACATTCCAACCAATTCCCAAAAAATATAAATTTGTATCAAATTTGAACTAGTAACTAATCCCAACATGGAAGTACTGAAAAAACTCATATAAGCAAAAAATCTCAGATATCCATGATCATGAGACATATAATTATCACTATAAATAAGAACTAAAATTCCAACAGTAGTGATTAATATTGACATAATAGAAGTAAGTGGATCGATTAAGTATCCGAATTCTAAAGAAAAATCATTATTGATAATCCAAGACCATACATATTGATAGACAGAACTGCTATTTATTTGCTGAATAGACAGATTCATGGAAAAAATCATGACTATACTTAACAATAAAACGCTCTGAAAAGCCCACATACGGCGAAGACTTTTTGTTGCCGTCGGAAAAAGAAGAAGTCCCACCCCTATTAACATAGGAACTGGAAGTGGAAGAAAAGGTATTATCCACGCATATTGATATGTCTGTTCCATAAAAAAAGTTTTTTATTCTTAATTAATTGTTTCCGATTCACCGGATCTTACCTCTTTCGAAAAAGTCACTAAAAAATAAGGATATGCACTAATTTATTAAATTTATTTAATAATTTTATATTAGTATTTATTTTGAGTCTTTTCAAAATCGTTTAAATATTCAAAACAAGAAGTTACAATTGGAGAAATGATATGACCAAGTGCCATATATAAATATAAAATATAAATAAAAAGAATATAAATATAAATAGGAAAATTTATATTATTACGAGAAATTCTCGTAATAATTAATAATCGTAATAATAATTAATAAAAATAATAAAACAAGCTTAAAAATTTAGGCTAAAAAGAGTACTGATGTTGATATGAATTATAGGATTAACTAAGGTCATTGGTCTAATGAAAAAACTCTTTATTTTAGTTACTTTATTTCAACTCATTAACTAATTCATTATGGGATTGATTGTTTTCCATTTCAATCAAAACAAATTATTAGTAAAGTTTAGAAGATTATAGATCTAAAATGAACTTTTTTTATCAAAAAAACGGATCTTTCTTACTAGTCTCATTTGAATTTGAAAATGGAATTTAGGTGTATTTTTTCTCAAGTTTTACTAAAAAAAGATTACTAAAAAAAGACTCACGTTTTTAGGCAAAAGTTTACAATCCTTTGAGGTATTTTATTACATGTAAATAAAGTATAGAATAGAATGACGAAAATAAAGGTCTTTTAGGCTCTTTATTTATTTTATTAAGTTTGATTTCTATCACATAGCAGATTCTAAAGATATAACTTTGAGATATAAACAACGAGAATTAAGAGTTCCAAACCAAAAATTTTTGGTTTTACGAATAGTGTATGGAATCAAAAATTTTTTATGTTATTTCGAGTCATTTTTGATCAAATTTTTACAGATATATCTATATTTCTTTTTTATGAAGAGAATCTTTTTTAGAGAAAAATAGATCATGAATAAGAAAAAATAATTGGTTTTGAACAATAGATGTCTTTCACATCCAACTATAACAATGAGTAACTTCTTCATTTTTAAATGGCAGTTCCAAAAAAACGTACTTCGATATCAAAAAAGCGTATTCGTAAAAATATTTGGAAAAGGAAAGGATATTGGGCAGCGTTAAAAGCTTTGTCATTAGGGAAATCTCTTTCTACCGGGAATTCAAAAAGTTTTTTTGTACGACAAACAACTAAGTCCTAAAAGATTGGAATAATCAGAATGGATTTGACTCAAAAAATTGGATCAGTAATTATCTATATCTATATTTGTTAATGTTAATATCTATATTTCTATATTAAATAATAAAAGAATTGGCAGTCCTAGACTTTTAATCTTATCTTATTCTTTTCTTATAAGATAAAAATAAAAATTCTTGTATTTTCTGAAATCTAAAGAAATCAAAAATATTGTATTTTTATTTTTTTTAGTATTTAGTATATTTTCAATCAGATTTTGGTGGTGGGGAGTCTTATTTTCCCCATCGACCTTTACAATAATGATAATGAAAAATTTTTATCTTTCTCGGGAAGGGCAGATATAAGATTTTTAGTTAAAATTAATGAATTGTTGAAACTAATTGATTTCATGTTAAAAATTTTTGGATAACTTTCTTACTTCTTCATTTATTTACTATATGGAATATATTTATCATATATCTACAACTTTTAGTCCAATCAATAAAAAAACCTCATTGTTGAGATATTATGTACAAGTGTCAATTTGGAGTAGTCAAAAATAGACATATTTTAGATTCATTGATAAAATTTCTTTTTTTTTTTTCTGAAATCATCAGATAAAGCAGAAATAATAATAATTAATAATGACAATAATAATAAAAGTAAAAAATGAAAAAAAAAAAGTTTTTTTCGCGAGAATTCTCTAGTTGCAAGAATTCTATTTTTCTATTTTTGGCTAATACTAATATATTGGCTAATATATAAACTACTTGAATCTTTACTAAAAAAACTTATTTGAGTGAATTGACTTATTCAATCTCGACGATTGAATATAAATAGGCTATTATGAGTTCGAGCAAGCCGCTATGGTGAAATCGGTAGACACGCTGCTCTTAGGAAGCAGTGCTAGAGCATCTCGGTTCGAGTCCGAGTGGCGGCATGCCATCTTCTAAAAGAGATCCAATACATCCTATAATAAAAATAAATCAAATTCCCTATTTATATTTATTAATTAAATTTATATGGGGATTCCCCCCCCCTTTTTTTTTTTCATTTTTATGATATTTTCAACTTTAGAGCATATATTAACTCATATTTCCTTTTCTATTGTTTCAATTGTAATTACAATTCATTTGATAACCTTATTTGGCAATGAAATCATAACATATGATTCGTCAGAAAAGGGAATGATAGCTACTTTTTTATGTCTAACAGGATTATTGCTCACCCGTTGGATTTATTCGGGACATTTCCCGCTAAGTGATTTATATGAATCATTAATTTTTCTTTCATGGAGTTTCTCCCTTATTCATATAGTGCCTTATTTCAAAATAAGAAAAAATTATTTAACCACAATAACTGCTTCAAGTACTATTTTTACCCAAGGTTTTGCTACATCGGGTCTTTTAAATGAAATACGGAAACCCACAATATTAGTACCCGCTCTACAATCGGAATGGTTAATAATGCACGTAAGTATGATGATATTAAGCTATGCGGCTCTTCTTTGTGGATCATTATTATCAGTAGCACTTCTAGTCATTACATTTAGAAAGATTTTTTATAGTTCTAAAAGTAATAATTTATTAAAATTAAATGAGTCATTTTCGTTTGGTGAAATCCAATACAAGAATGAAAGAAACAATATTTTTTATGCTAAGAATTATTACAAGGCTCAATTGATTCAACAATTAGATTTTTGGAGTTATCGTGTGATTAGCCTAGGATTTATCTTTTTAACCATAGGTATTCTTTCAGGAGCAGTATGGGCTAATGAAGCATGGGGATCATATTGGAGTTGGGATCCAAAGGAAACTTGGGCCTTTATTACTTGGATCGTCTTCGCAATTTATTTGCATACTCGAACAAATAAAAATTTGCAGGGGGCAAATTCCGCAATTGTGGCGACTCTAGGCTTTCTTATAATTTGGATATGCTATTTTGGGGTCAATCTATTAGGAATAGGGCTACATAGTTATGGTTCATTTACCTTAACCTCTAGTTAACTTCAAGAAAAGTTCTTCCGAATATAAACAGAGTTCAATGCGGTGTATATAAAACACCTTTGTATCAACCGGCCAGAACCATGTGAATCAAGTAGTGTAGTGATTCACGCGGTTCTTGCAAAGACCAAGGATATTGGGTGAAAATTCAAATTCATATTTTGTTTTTACTTTATTTAAAATTTAAGATTTAAGAGAAGAAAAATCTTTTTTTTTTTTTTTTCATTAGCCAACCGACTCTTAAAAATGAAAAAAATGATAGGATTTCTTTTTCTTTAACAAAACTATCTATAAAAATAATTAGATAGAATACCTTCAACCTTGTCAACTGATAGTGAAAGAACAAAATCAGGATACATACCAATACCTATTACAGGTAAAAAAATGGAGATGGAAACAAATAACTCGCGCGGGCCAGAATCAAAAACATA